ATGGCAGTTCCAAAAAAACGTACTTCTATGTCAAAAAAACGTATTCGTAGAAATATTTGGAAGAAAAAAGGATATTTAGTTGCAGTAAAAACTTTTTCTTTAGCGAAATCGGTTTCCACCGGGCATTCAAAAAGTTTTTTTGTGCGACAAACAAATAATAAAGTCTTAGAATAATCTCAATTGATATAGCCTAAAGAACCTCAAATTTTGTAAGATGAATGTTAACTAATGTATTTTTCTGTATTGAATTTCTCAATATTACTTAGAACTCACTGCTGTGATATATAGAATAAGAATTTTTTGTATATTGGGTTCTAAGTATTATTTTTTTACCTATCGCAATTGTACTTTTCTATTGTGAAAAGTACAATTGTGATAGAGATTGAAACTCTTTTGTTATATGCCTATCCCAAAACTTAATTGGTTTTGTAAATGGTATTCTAAATTATAAATTATATGCGCAATAAAGAATATTAATACTTTAATTTTAATATACTAAGGTATCGAAATCATTAGAAAAATAACAAATTATTTGTATTTAATGATGAAATTGTGATAGATATGAAATCCTAGTTATTTGATTTTGTTCATTGAAAAAAAAAATCAATCTTTTTCATTTTAATCCATGAAATCGGATAAATGAAAAACAAATCATAAAAAAATAGAGAAAAAAAGACAATTCTTAGTTTTATACCTCAACCGAGAAAAAACTATGGAGTTCCAACTGTTTGGAGAAAACTTAGTTTCTAGTACATGAAAGTTGATTGTTAAAAAACCCACGACGATACTACCTAGGTAGGTATTTTATTGAAGATTCAAATATTTAAACCACAAACCAGTCTTTATTCATTGATTCTAATTAATGTTTCCTAAACTATATTGAATCCTTGAATCTCGACGATTCAACATGAATTGACTATTATTATTTCAAGTAAGCCGCCGTGGTGAAATCGGTAGACACGCTGCTCTTAGGAAGCAGTGCTAAAGCATCTCGGTTCGAGTCCGAGTGGCGGCATCTTCTAAAAGAGATACAATAGATCCTAAAATGTATTCAATTCGTGATTTTCAATTCTGTAATGGGACCCCTTTTATGATATTTGCGACTTTAGAACATATATTAACTCATATCTCTTTTTCGATCATTTCAATTGTGATTATGATTCATTTGATGACCTTATTAGTCCACAAAATTGTAGGATTACGTGATTCATCAGAAAAAGGGATGATAGCTACCTTTTTCTCTATAACAGGATTATTAGTTTCTCGTTGGATTTCTTCGGGACATTTTCCATTAAGTAATTTATACGAGTCATTAATCTTCCTTTCGTGTAGTTTCTTCATTATTCATATGATTCCCAAGATACGTAACCTTAAAAACGATTTAAGCACAATAATTGCACCAAGTACCATTTTTACTCAAGGCTTTGCCATGTCGGGTCTTTCAACTGAAATGCATCAATCCGCAATATTAGTACCTGCTCTACAATCTCAGTGGTTAATGATGCACGTAAGTATGATGTTATTGAGCTATGCAGCTCTTTTATGCGGATCATTATTATCAGTCGCTCTTCTAGTCATTACATTTCGAAAAAACATAAAAATTTTTTTAAAAAGCAATAATTTATTAATTAAGTCATTTTTCTTTGGTGAGATTGAATATTTGAATGAAAAAAGAAGTGTTTTTAAAAACACTTCTTTTCCTTCATTTCGCAATTATTACAAATATCAATTAACTGAGCGTTTGGATTATTGGAGTTATCGTGTCATTAGTCTAGGGTTTACCTTTTTAACCATAGGTATTCTTTGTGGAGCAGTATGGGCTAATGAGGCATGGGGATCCTATTGGAATTGGGACCCCAAGGAAACTTGGGCATTTATTACTTGGACCATATTCGCGATTTATTTACATACTAGAACAAATATAAATTGGAAAGGTACGAATTCGGCACTTGTAGCTTCTATAGGATTTATTATAATTTGGATATGCTATTTTGGGATCAATCTATTAGGAATAGGTCTACATAGTTATGGTTCATTCACATAAACATCTAATTGAATAAACTACATGAAGAATACATAAGATAAAAACATCATCCCATATATAACGAAAGTTTGTTTTTATGAGTTTTTGAGAACCATTTAAATTTGAATGATTCCTTGATTCAAATGGTTCTCAAAAACTCGAGATGTATCTAATTACAATTCTTATTCATTTTATTTCTTTTTTCATTATACAGTACAGCAAACGATTTTCAAAATATTAAATTCAAAGAATTATAAGACTTTCCTTCCGTTTCATTAATGAAACACTATCTATGATAATAATTGGATAAGATAGCGTGTACCTTGTCAACTGATAACGAGAGAACAAAATCGGGATAAATACCAATACTTATTACGGGTAGAAAGATACAGATTGAAAGAAATAGTTCTCGTAGTCCAGAATCCCAAAAATTAGAGTTTGGAATATTAAATAACTTGTATCCATAAAACATCTGACGTAACATAGATAATAAATAAATAGGAGTTAATATCATTCCAATTGCCATTACAAAAGTAATTAGCATTTTTGACATTAAAAGATATTTTGTACTAGTAATTAGTCCAAAAAATACTACAAATTCCGCAACAAAACCACTCATTCCTGGCAATGCAAGAGAAGCCATCGAGAAGCTACTGAACATGGTAAATGTTTTTGGCATTGGGATAGATATCCCTCCCATTTCTTCGAGATAAACAAGACGTGTTCTATCACAACTCGTTCCCGCCAAGAAAAAAAGTGCAGCACCAATAAATCCATGAGAGAGCATTTGTAAAATAGCTCCATTGAGTCCCATGTCGGTTATAGAACCAATTCCTATAATTGTGAAACCCATGTGAGATACAGAGGAATAGGCTATTCTCTTTTTTAAATTACGTTGACCAAGAGAAGTTGAAGCTGCATAGATTATTTGCATTGTTCCTATTATCACCAACCAAGGAGAAAATATAGAATGAGCGTGGGGTAGTAATTCCATATTGATCCGAATCAATCCATATGCGCCCATTTTTAATAGGATTCCAGCTAAAAGCATACATGTACTGTAATGTGCTTCTCCATGGGTATCAGGTAACCATGTATGTAGGGGTATAATCGGCAATTTGACAGCATAAGCAATAAGGAAGCCAAAATAGAATATTATTTCCAATGCCACAGGATATGATTGATTAATTAATCTTTCAAAATCTAATGTTGGTTCATTGGAACCATATAAACCCATACCTAGAACTCCTATTAAGAAAAAAATGGAACCCCCTGCAGTGTACAAAATAAACTTTGTAGCCGAGTAGAGACGTTTCTTTCCCCCCCACATGGATAAAAGTAAGTAAACAGGAATTAATTCTAACTCCCACATGATGAAAAAAAGTAAAAAGTCTCGAGAGGAAAATAATCCTATTTGACCGCTGTACATTGCTAGCATCAGGAAATAGAACAACCGCGAATTTCGAGTAATTGGCCAAGCTGCTAAAGTTGCTAAAGTAGTGATAAATCCTGTCAGTAAAATGGGTCCTATGGAAAGTCCATCGATTCCTAGTCTCCAGTGGAAATCAAAAACATCTATCCATTTAGAATCTTCCTTCAATTGCATTAATGGATCATCCAATTGGAAATGATAACAGAATGCATAAGTCGTTAGAAGGAGTTCTAATAAGCATATACATATAGTATACCACCTAAACATCTTATTCCCTCTATGAGGGAAAAAGAAAATTGAGGAACCCGCGAATATCGGTAAAACAACAAGTATTGTTAACCAAGGAAAATAACTCGTGATAAAGACAAGATACATTTTGACCAGAAAAGCCCGTCCTCAAAATAATATATTTTGTCGAGCACGGGCTTTTGTCGGTAAAGAGGAATCACAAATGATTCAAGTGGAGTTTTTTGTAACGTATCAATAAGATAGAGCCATGCTGCGAGTTGTTTCAGGCCCTAAATAAACACGGACACTCAAAAAATCTGTTGGGCAGGCAGATTCACATCTCTTACAACCTACACAGTCCTCGGTTCTTGGCGCGGAAGCTATTTGCTTGGCTTTACATCCGTCCCAAGGTATCATTTCCAATACATCTGTGGGGCAAGCTCGTACACATTGAGTACACCCTATACATGTATCATAAATTTTTACTGAATGTGACATTGGATCTATAAAGTACAGTTTTGAACATAAAAGATTTTCGATCTGGTCAAATCAAATTAGTAGTAAATGAATCATATATTATATATTGTAATATTGTAGACACCAGACGAAACAGTGGTTTATTAAAAAAAATCAATATATTTCTTAAATCAATCTGTTTATGAGAAAAGGTCAAGACACTTTGATTTTCGTTTCAACAATTATGATGATACGAGTTGCACATGCGAATTAAAATTAATTATTCAACAAATTCGATTGATTAATACGAGTTGATTTTCTGTTACGATGGATCGACGAAACAATAGCAAGTCCAATAGCTGCTTCAGCAGCTGCAATGGCTATAACAAAGATTGAGAAAATGTCTCCTTTTAATTGGCGACTATCAAATATATCAGAAAATGTTACAAGATTGATATTAACCGAATTTAGTATAAGCTCAAGACACATAAGCGCTCTAACCATGTTTCGACTTGTGATCAATCCATAGATACCGATAGAAAATAAATAAACACTCAAAAAAAGGACATGCTCAAACATCATTGACTAACTCCTTATCAATCTCGATTCATTTCAATATGAACAACAATTCAACCGATTCAATTGATTAGAATAGAACAATTACACAACAAAAGAAGATATTGACGGTAGATAGATTTAACTAAAAATTTCTATTTATTTATTTAGAATTTAGTTAGAATTCTAAGAATTGGGAATCATTATAAGTTAAGTATTTTTATTGCTTATTGTCGAGCCATAGTAATTGCACCTATCAAGGAAACTAAAAGAATTATTGAAATGAGTTCAAATGGAAGATAAAAATCTGTTGATAAATGAATCCCAATTTGTTGAACGTTATTTATTAGGTCCTGTTCCATAATCTGGTTTGACCTTGCAGTCCAAATAATTCCGTACCATGACGTATCTGGGATAGTAGTAATTAGTGAAAAAAGAATAGTTGTACAAACCATCAAAGTGACCCCATCTCCAATGGTCCAAAAATAGGAATTATTGGAATATTCTGAACCATTCATGAACATTACAGCAAATATGATCAAGATATTTATGGCTCCCACATAAATAAGGAGCTGTGCGGCAGCTACAAAATAGGAGTTCGATGAAATATAGAATAAGGATATACAAACAAGAACCAATCCCAATGAAAAGGCAGAATAAATTGGATTGGTAAATAATACTACCCCCAGACCCCCTAATACAAGAATTGACCCCAGAAATACAACAAGAATATCATGTATTGGTCCAGGTAAATCCATTATGTATAAAATACAAAATAAATAACTTTAACTATTTCATGACCTTACTTTAACTTTACTAAATAAATGGTCCAGGAAAGGAAAAGGGGTTACCCTATTTTTGTTTTCTTGTATATAATATTGTATATGATACATTTATAATTGAATTGAATTTGAATATGGATTAATGTAGATATAGATAAAATTATTGGGCCAACCTTACTTTATTTATATTTATCCGAAAGAAAAAAAAAAAGAAAAAAGTAGTTGAAATTTGCTATTTCGAAATCATCACTAAAAATATATTTTTAGTTTAAATCAAAGAGTGATTCTCAACAATCATTAGTTTTTATTTGTAGTTACTGACTACCCAAAATAAAAAGCTTGGATCCTTTATATCAAAACAAAATCTTAGTAATCGGTAATTGTTCTTGAATCAAAGGGTTTATCTTTGTCTATTTTTATTTGAGTCGAATTCATAACTGTTTGAATTGTATAATCTCCAATTATTGAGATTGGTAATCGACCCAAAGCAATTTGATTATAATTCAATTCGTGACGATCATAAGTAGAAAGTTCATATTCTTCAGTCATTGATAAACAATTTGTTGGACAATACTCGACACAGTTACCACAAAATATACAAACCCCAAAATCTATACTATAATTAAGTAATTGTTTCTTTTTAATATCTCTTTCAAATCTCCAATCAACAACGGGTAGATCTATCGGGCATACACGAACACATACTTCACAAGCAATACATTTATCAAATTCAAAGTGGATTCTACCCCGGAAACGCTCTGATGTGATCGATTTTTCATAAGGATATTGAATAGTTACAGGTAAACGATTTGTGTGGGATAAGGTAATTATGAAACTTTGACCAATGTACCTTGCAGCTCGTATTGTTTGTTGACCATAATTCATGGACCCAATTACCATAGGGAACATATTGTAGATATACATGAAAAATTTGACGTTTCTTTCTCTTGTTTGATAGAGATTATGAATCTAAAATAGTGTTATCGTATTCTCTTATTTATAATGAAACAAGTTGGGAAGAAGTTGTTAATAACAGATTACCTATAGAAATAGGTAAAAGAAATTTCCATCCAAGATTTAATAACTGGTCCATTCTCATTCTAGGTAAAGTCCATCTTGTTGTGATAGAAATGAAGAGAAACAAATAAGCTTTAGTTAATGTAATAAGGATACCCATTGTCATTCCAAAAATGCCGGCGATTTTTTTTATTCCGAAAAGCTCAGAAATGGATATATACGGAATAGGTAAATTCCACCCACCTAAGTAAAGAACTGTTACAAATAATGAAGAAACTAATAAATTTAGGTAAGAAGCAAGATAAAATAAACCGTATTTGATACCCGAATACTCGGTTTGATAACCTGCTACTAATTCCTCCTCCGCTTCTGGTAAATCAAAGGGCAATCTCTCACATTCGGCTAGAGAAGAAATTAGAAAAACAATAAATCCTATAGGCTGACGCCACAGATTCCACCCCCAAAAACCATATTTTGACTGTGCTTCAACTATATCAACTGTACTTGAACTGTTAGATAATCATAGTCGATAATAACATCACTGTTCCCATCGCTATTTCAAAACCGTACGTGAGACCTCAGCTTCATACGGCTCCTCGATGGCCACAAAAAAAATGTAAGGATGGGTTCGGTATTATCACCATCTTTGGATGGATAGAATAAAGATACATCGGAAAGTCCCAAATTAGACCAATGGAATTCTGTCTGCTAGAATAATAAAAAAAGTGCTTCCGAATTGATCTCATCCTTTACAATAAAAATTTATCTTTGTTCGGTAATAACTTAATATTTCAATAAAATACTCCTTATATCAATCAATACAAAATAAAAAGAATTAGTCATTAGTTCATGAATCGTGATAAGAATTCGATATGTATGAATATGGATAGAGAAAAGAATAAATAAGGATCCCCTTTTTTTATTATTCATTCAATTACTGCATTCCATTTCTTTTTTCCTGTTCTTCTGTCTCAGAGGAGGATACTCAAAAATAAAATAAAGAATTAATTCGTTCTTGATAGTCATTTCTTTAACCAGTGAATAGGAGCATACTCTAGATCGGAATCGTAGGGAAGTACTACTTGATCATTTCTACCAATTTCAAGTCCTTATTATGATTCGTTTTATGAAGAAATACCTCTTTTTTGATACCTTACATTATCTCCATTACTAATCCTTTGTGTACCTTGGTGTTCCTAACCGTCCACTGACTTTTGATTGATCCCCGGTATAGTAATACATATGAGACAGTAGTAGAAACTCCATACAGTTGATCTTTTGTTTGCGCCCGCTTCAAGATATGATGACTAATCAAAAAATCTTAATCTTGGGGTAAGCAGTTTACACTGCTTATTTTTACTTCAACTTTATTCTTGTACATAGGGAATGAGATTGTTTCTTCTTACTACAAATTTTGAAGCTGTTTAGTTTCACTCATATAACTATCTGGTTTAACTCATCAACCCGAATGCTGAATAAAAAAAATGAAAACATCTATTCAATACATTGAACCTCTTTCTTTTTTCTTTTATTTATAGAAGAGAGGTTCAAAGTTCATATTCCAACGAATCACACGTAGAGATATTGATAACACACATAGAGTTAATGGTATTTCATAACTAATAGATTGAGCAGCAGCTCGTAGACCACCTAAAAAGGAATATTTATTATTCGATCCATATCCTGACATAAGAAGCCCAATAGGAGCAATACTAGAAATGGCGATCCATAAAAAAACACCTATACTGAGATCGGCTAAAACAAGACGATACCCAAAAGGAATTACTAAATAACTTAGTAGAATTGATATAACCGCTATAGACGGTCCCACACTAAACAAACGAATATCTCCTCGAGATGGGAGGAGGTCCTCTTTAAAAAGTAGTTTAGTCCCATCCGCTATAGCTTGAAGAATTCCCAACGGGCCAGCATATTCAGGCCCAATACGTTGTTGTATCGCTGCAGATATTTCTCTTTCTAACCACACAATTACTAGTACCCCCATTGTTATTCCCAATATAAGGGTCAAAATGGGTACAATCCATATTAGTCCATACACTTCTTTTAAAAATTCCGATGTAGAAAAAGAATTGATAGTTTGTACTTCTGTCGTATCAATTATCATTTCAACGATCAACTTCTCCCATAATGATATCTATACTACCCAATATCGTCATGATATCAGCCAATTTCATTCTTTTAACTAGCTGAGGAAGAATTTGCAAATTGATAAAACCGGGTGGACGAATTTTCCATCTCCAGGGGAAAACACTATTATCTCCTATCAAATAAATTCCCAATTCTCCTTTTGGGGCTTCCACTCTCACATAAAGTTCTTGTTTCGACAATTCTAAATTGGGTGAAGGTTTTTTACTAATAAATCTATATTCAAAATCATTCCATTCGGAATTCTTTGCTCTATCAAAGCGTCGTACTTCTAAATTTTCATAAGGTCCTCCAGGAATTCCTTCTAGAGCCTGTTGAATAATTTTTATGGATTCCTTCATTTCACCGATTCGTACTAAATAACGAGCTAATGAATCTCCTTCTTTTTGCCATTGGATTTCCCAATCGAATTCATTGTAACACTCATAATGATCAACTTTACGAAGATCCCATTGGATTCCAGAAGCTCGTAACATCGGTCCTGATAAACCCCAATTTACAGCTTCTTCTCCACCAATAATGCCCACTCCTTCAACTCGTTCCAAAAAAATGGGATTCCACGTAATAAGTTTTTGATATTCAACAACTCCTGTTAAAGAATAATCGCAGAAATCCAAACATTTATCTATCCATCCATAAGGTAGATCAGCAGCTACTCCTCCAATACGGAAATAATTATGCATCATTCGCATACCTGTGGCGGCTTCGAATAGATCATATATCAATTCCCTTTCTCTGAAAATATAGAAAAAGGGAGTCTGTGCACCGATATCCGCCATAAAAGGTCCAAGCCATAACAAATGAGAAGCTATACGGCTCAATTCCAGCATAATTACTCTGATATAGCTAGCTCTTTGAGGTACTTGAACATTTTCCAATTGTTCTGGCGCATTTACGGTTATTGCCTCTGTGAACATAGTAGCTAAATAATCCCATCGTGTTACATAAGGTAGATATTGTATAATTGTTCGATTTTCCGCTATCTTTTCCATTCCTCTGTGTAAATAGCCCAATATGGGCTCACAGTCAATAACATCTTCACCATCGAGAGTAACGATTAGTCGGAGAACACCATGCATTGATGGGTGGTGAGGCCCCATATTGACTATCATGAGATCTTTTCTTGTAACCGGTACTGTCATATCTTTTCTTCCTTAATTCATTATTCCATGAATTCCTCAAAGCGAGACTCATCAAAACGAAAAATTGAATACTACTAAAAAAAATTCAAACGATTAAATTAACGAGTTTTTGGCTCTCGAATATCCAACTGACCAATTAATTTCTTATAACGTACTCTATTTTTCTTTGACAAATAAGCCAGCAACCGTTGACGTTTTCCTAGAATTTTTCGTAGACCTCTTTGTGATAAAAAATCTTTTTTGTGCAATTCCAAATGTGAAGTAAGTCTCCGTATCTTATTGGTGAAACTGAATACTTGAAATTCAACAGAACCTTTGTTTTCTTCTTTTTCTTCTTGTGGAATAATGGAAATAAATGAATTTTTGACCATAAAAAATTTTTCTATCCTTTTTCTTTCTTTTTCATGGATTTTTCCGATCAGGAAAAATAAAAAAAAAAGAATTATGTCGGTTATTTTAATCTAGTACACACATCTAGTACACACAAAAATTTGGATTTATTCATATACTACTTCTTTATTTTATCCAAATCAAATTGAAAATTTGATTTGGATAGAAAGGGATAATATGTTTCCGCATTAACGAAAGAAAAGAATTTATTTCTATCTAAAAGGATTCCCCTAATTTATTTATTCCTATATCCAATTGAATGGATACACCATTCAATCTGTATCATTTACCAAAATATAACATAGCATATGCATACATCTTTCGGCTTTCATATACCGAAAATGTCACGGAATATAGATATATATATGATATAGGAAATATACTATTAAATTAAATAATTCTAAATCGTGGATACATATGTATCCTTGACATACTGAAACGACTGCCATTATTGGTATCAAACCAATAGCGATTCATACAAGCTAAATCTTCTAATCGGTAATTGGGCCAAAGAACAAATTTGCATTTAATGAATTTATTTGTATCCGTATTAAGATGCTTGTCCTCATCCAAAAATTTTCCAGAGTTTCTTATGTTATTTTCATTGCAAAATAATGGATTTCTATTTCTATCCGTAACATTCCAATTATGGGAATTGAAACAAATTAACATTCTCAATTCTCTGCGACGTCTAGGAGATAGAATATTTTCGGGAACAAGGAAATCATAATAATTTGTGTCCCCATTCACAAGCATATTCCCATATCGTACAATGGGTTTATCCAAATTCCTCTTATCAATATATCTTTTTTTTATGCATTTTCTATTAGTTTGGTGTTTATTGTTCTCGACCAATGAAATACTTATAGTTTGATATATAATCAATTTTCCATCCCTTTTTATAGATAGACGAATTGGTTCGATAATTAATATTCCCTTTTTTATCAATTCTGTAAGAGCTAGATCTTTCTGAATTAGCATTACATCCAGATGCATCTCTCCTCTTTGAATCGAGGATATAGCAATTTCTTTTGGATTTATCAGTCTAAGTAAGAGACAATATACCTTGATATTATTGATCATTCTTTGGTTCAAGGAGTCATCCCATCTTAATTGAAAAAGGAAATATTTTTTCAGGAAGAAATCTAGTTCTGCTTCCTTGTTTTTCTTGGATTGTTTTTTCTTCTTACCTTTTTTAATGGTAATGTCTGATCTCGCATAATTCTCTTCAATATCTTTTTTTTTGTTTTCTTTTCGTAGATCTGATACAAGATTTACTTGGTCCTGTTGCTCATTTTTTTGTTGGTTGGAATTTTCTAATTTAAGATATTTTTTTTGATGAGATATCATCTGAAGATTATTTTTTCCATTTATATTGATGTTTTTATTTTGACTTTTATTTTTATAAAAATAAAAGTCAAAAAGAAGTAATTTGATTGGTATAATCCATGGTTTAATCTTATATGCATCAAAAAGTAAGACAAATTCTGGGAAGAACCAAGATTCTAGATTTGATATGGTATGATAAACTCTTTCTTGATTCATTCCCATCCAATTAAAAAAAATACTTTTTTGATTGGATGGGTTGATTTCTTGATGAATCGTAAGAGAAAAAATATTTTTTTTTTTCAATTTGTTGTTGATTTTTTTTTCAGTCTTAGTATTTTTATCAATTTTGGTACCAATATGTGTATTGGTCCAGGTCTCAATATCTATATTTTTTCTAAGACAAAAGTGGAGAATTTTACAATCAAAATATTTTCTATCTAGATTTTTATGCGTATCAATAATATATCCTTCTTCTAGATAATCACTAATAGCTGTACTTACCAATACATAAAATGATTCGGATTTTGGTTTATTGAAATTATATGGAATTTTGTGAACCCCATTTACTTGTAATCTTGACCCATAAATATAAAAATCCTCCTTATCCCCATAGTTCATATATTTATGTGATAAAAGATCATATCTGTAGTGTTTTTTCCATTTTTCTTTTTGATTTGTCAATGAATCCGCTGCATAGTAATTTTGTTTCACGTAATGAATTAATTGGTCTTTTTCTTTTTTATATGAATCCGCTTTAATTGAGTCCTTATTTTGAATCCTATAACGTTGATTGATTCTATTTCGCCATTTTTGTGGTACTAACCGCGACCATTTGGTTTGAGATAAATTGTATTGATAATGCCCCTTTAACCAGTTTTTCCATTCAATCATTCCAGACTTATGAATTTTCTTATGTCTTGAATTGTAATCAAATATTCCTCGTGTCATACAATAATCCTTGATTTTATCCTTAATAAAAGGATAAGTCCCCTGATATTGAAGTAGAGATTTCAATTGATACTTGTTAAGTAATTGGGTTTGTGATAATTTGTAAAATACATATGCTTGGGACAAGGAGGATAAGTCATAATACATTTTTGTACTATTACTAATATGAGTATTCGAAAAGGACTTTTTTATAGTGGAAAAAAAGTTCATTGTATTTTGATCTCTTTCATCAATTCCTTCCTGATTTGTTTGATCGTTGTAAACGGATTTATTGATTATTTTTTTTGTTGATTCAAAGAAAAGTTGGAAATAGATCCTGTGAATGGTAATCATACATAGCAAGATATCTATATATATATTTTCAATCAGAGATTTCATAAAATAATGTGATTTACGTATTAATCGTATATTTATTCTTTGGAATATCTGCCAAATATGTTTCTGTGATTTCGATCTTTTATCATCACAAGTTATAATTATTTTTTTCTTGTCTTTTGTGATTCGTTCTATTTGATTCCTGATTGTGATTGTTCTATCAGAAAGATCTTTCATCTTTTTTTCTATGAGTGAATAATTTGTCCAATTCATGGATTGGATTTGAATGGTTGATTTGTGAATAATCTTATTATTTATTTCGTAATCTTTTCCATTTTCAGCCGTTTCATATACTTTCACCTTGCTCAATTCAAATAAGAATATTGGGTTTACTTTTTGAATTTCCTTCATTATTCGTTTTAGAACTAGAAGTATTTTAATGATCCATCTTGTTTTTTCTTTTGAAACTTTTAGAAGTAGAAATAAATCCTTTTTAACTTTTCTAACTTTTTTTTGGAGTTCTTTATAAATGGGTTCAAAAAAGGAAGGTCGTTTTCGGGGATTCCCAAAAGGGAATTCCGCTTCCATTCCCCAAACCGTTAAAAAACAAAAATTGTCTTTTTTTCCTTTTTTTTTTATTTGATCCCTAGGATGAGATCGTATTTTAGATCTTCGCCAAGGTTTCAAACAGAAAGGAAATAGAATCTTTATCTGAATACCGTCTGTTAACCAATCTTTGGGAAATTCTGTTTCTGATAATTGAACACCATTATAAGTGCATTTAACATGCATTTCTCTATTCCACTCCTTCAAATCCTCATACCATTCGGGGAATTGGAATAATAACATACGGCCAATATTTTTAGCAATTATCAATGAAGGCAATACAATGTATTTTCTAAGAAAAGATTGGGTTACTAACATCAAACCTCTTATTGCTTGAGCTAATATAATGCTATCCCAAGTTTCTGATATTACTATACGTTCATTTTCCTCTTTTTTTTCTTCATTTTTTTTCTCTTTTTCCCTTGTCTCTTCCTCCTCAAAATCAAAATGTGAAATTTTCAATTCTGGTTCTCTCCCCACCGAATTCCTAAAAATGAGATTCATCATTTCAGAGATATAAAAAGAAGAAAAAAAAAAAGTTTTGTCTATTCGATCCAAAAAAAGCGGAGAATGCACATTTGCTTGAAACATTTCCCAAATAACCGTTTTACGTCTTTGAGCACGCATGGATCCTTTGATTATATCCCGACGAAAATCCGATTGTTGCGAGTAACGTATCAAAGCCACCTCTTCTGCTTGATCACTATTATTAGTATTATTTGTAGTTGTAATAGGGTTGGTATTCTGATTGTTATCAGTATAAATTACTACGCGTTTGGCTTTTCTTGAACGAATTTCATGATCTTCCTTAGATTCTTCCTCATTTTCTTCCTCCTGTTCTTCCAAATCATCAGTTAATTTGTATGACCACCGAGGAACCCTTTTACGGATTTCTTCTATTCCAATAGATTTATTTCTAATTATTGTTTGATCGTTTGGATCAGTTGTAATTACATCGAATACCCATTTTAAAGCTTTTGTTTGATTTTCTAAATCAATTCTTGTTTGCTCTCTCAATAAAGAATATTCTTTAAAATGCAAAATGGGTGCAGGCTCAAAAGGAAATTCTTTGATTGAGGTTAAGGAATTACCAATATAATTCAGTAATGATTCCCTATCAGGCGGATTCTTTTGATGTTCAAATTTTCTGGAATAATTAGAATTATTAGGAAGTAGCCCATAAATCTTATTTATCCAATTGATTTCTATGGAATCCTCCGTATCTGTAGAAGTGATTAAATCATTCATGATCATATGTGAATAGAATTTTTTTATTGTTCCACGATATGGTCCCCTCAAAAAGGGGTCATACGTTTTGGGCAAGTATTTTTGTTCGTTTTCATCATTGCATAATCTGGTCCTTTTTTCGAGCATATCTAGAGCAAGAAATCCCTTTTCTTTTTCTAGAGCTTTTGTTCGACTTATTAATTCATTGTTCAAGTTGTACTTTTTTTGCTCATTGGTATAAACCCAATAATGATACTGATCCACATGGGATAATTTTTCTGTCGTGTACAAAGACATTTTTCGTTCTATCATTTCCGAAAAAGTCGATAAACTAGGTGGATATGTAAAAGATATTATTTGTTTTCCATCACTTGGACATGTATA